AAGATATTGATCGTAAATAAGAAGATTGTTTACGAAGAAATAGAAATAGATATTCAAATTCATATACATAAGAATTTTGTAGGAACCAAAAGAATCTTTTCTTTTTTTTTGAAAAGACATAAATAGATTTTTTTGAAGTAATCAGACTATTCAAATTAGGATATTCGTGGAAAAACAATCGCAAGAAATGCAAAGAAGAAACATCTTTGATCCAGCATTGAAGGATTTGAACCAAGATTTCCAAATGGATAGGATGGGGTATTAGTAGATCTAAAACATAATTTAAATGTGATAATTTATCCTCTAAAAAGGGAAATATTGAATGAATAGATCGGAAATTCTGAGATTTTGGTATTCGTTTTTCTTCAAGGTAATATACTAATTGCGATGAGAATGGAATTTCCAGAATGACTCCAAAAACTTCTGATATCATTTGAAAAGAAAAATGAGAAGAAAAAGAATCCTTGTGATCCCAAAATACATTTTTGTTAGAATCATTCACCGGAGAAATCAAAGATTCCTGTTGGTACATTCGAGTAATTAAACGTTTCACAAGTACTAAACTATATTTATTGTCATAACCGAGAATTTCCACAGGTTCATAAAAAATCAAACTATTGAAGCTATGATAATGAACAAGTGAGTAAATATACTCCTGAAGGAGTAGTGGATATAGGAAGTTTTGTTGCCGAAATCTATCTTTTTTAAATCGAAATATCCTTGTAATTCTGCCATTTAAATTTAAATACATTTCTACTGTAACCAAAAAAGTAAGGTACTTATTGTGTTATGAAATGATACATAGTGCAATATGGTCAGAACGGCGTATGCATATGTTATGTTTCTCTTAGACTCAAATACTATTTAGAATAAAATAAGAAGTAAAAGATTATCTAAAAGTAAGAACAAATAAAGAATATATACCCCGGAGACAGAGAGCCCAATCTACAGATCTTTTTGCTTTCCCTTTCTATCCAATTTTGGTTTCTTTTCCTTTTTAAATATATAATATAATTTTAAATATATAAATATAACTAGACTAACAATAAGAAAAAGGGTAAAGATCTTTTATTTTTGCAACCCAATCACTCTTTTGACTTTGGAAAAAGATTATTTTTTTATCACTATACTATTTCTTCTACACATCCGTATTCAATCCACAATAAAGAATAATTAGGATTCAAAAAAAAAAATAATCAATGGTCCACTCAAAATTTACAAGAGAACCTTTTCCTACATCAGGCACTAATCTATTTTTAACGTATAATTAGTAATTTGATCGGGTAATCATTCAAATGAAGAAATGAAGCTCGTTGCTTTTTTGTCTTATTCGAATTGGAGCCATAAGACTCTATCCATTTATTCCCTAGACCCAAAATAATTGAAGATTTGATCAAAAGAAAAATTATTGTTCTATTTATATTATGAGTATATGAGTACTACAAATTTTCTTTTGATATGATTATATTATTCTTTTTTATATTCTTTTTACGACATGCTTTTTTTTCCATTCATTACCTTTCAGGATCAGTCGCAGTCTTATAAACTCTACCAATAGTCTAGATGAATTCCTTCATCCAAATGTGTAAAAGATCAAAGAGCATATAGTCGCAATTAAAAGCCGAGTACTCTACCATTGAGTTAGCAACCCGGATCAATATGAAGTGTAGATATGATCGAAAGAAAAAAATCTATTTATATACAATCAAATTATATTTGTTCAATACACCATTGTCAATATGAATTGACTTTTTAGAAATTTAGAAAACAAATTTAAAGAAATTATAAATTATTAAAAAATTATTAAATTATATATAAATTTGTGTTATATTTGAAAGAATCAAACTTTGAGCAGAAAAAAAGAACTAAAAAGGAAAAGGTAGAGATAGAAAAAAGAGAGGCTTTCTTTAATCAAAAAAAGAAAAGTACAATACAAATATAAGAAGAAAAGTTACCCCCCCCCTTGGGGGGGTCCACAAAAAAAAGCAAAAAAGAATCTAAAGAAGTATGAATAAAAAAAGAAAAGAGGAAACTTTGAATAAAGAATTACAAAAAGATAGGTACTAGTTACCCTATCTTTTTGTAATTCATGATTCTTGTTTTTCCTTTCTTTTTTTATCAAAAGAAATTCGAAATTCTTTAAAGAATTCTGCCTTCCTTAAAATATTATAAACAGTTCCTGTGGGTTGAGCACCCTTTTCAAGGAAATATAAAATAGCAGGAACATTTGAATAAGTTTGATTCTTTATCGGATCATAAAAACCCACTTTTCGAAGATCTCTTCCTTCTCTTCGAGATCGAACATCAATTGCAACGATTCGATAGATAGCTCATTGGGATAGATGTAGATAAAAGATGCCCCCCCTAGAAACGTATAGGAAGTTTTCTCCTCATACGGCTCAAGAAAAAATGATTCTAATTTAAATAATTTCTATTTCTATATATATAGATAGAAATAGAAATGGATCCATAAAGAAAAATAATTAGACTGTAAATTGAGCCTTTTTTCCCTTCTTTACACTTTACAGAAAAATAAATTTCATTTGTACTCCTAACTCAAGTTGGATAGTTTTGAAAGAGTTCGAAAGGAAATCCTTCGAATTTCTTGAGCTGTCTCTACCCTATTTTTTCTCTTTTCGGATCTATTTTTTTTTTAATCATTCTGATCCAATTGTTGAGACAAGTTAAAATAGTGTTTCCTTGTTCCGGAACTTCTTGTCTTTGATTTGCGCTTTGTAAAATCATTAGGTTTAGACATTACTTCGGTGATCCTTATTCCTTTTCAAAAAGGCAGCAACATACCTTTTGTTCTTTATATGAAAAAGGTAAAAATCCATACGAACGATTGATCCCTTTGTAATACACTCTTGATCTAAACAGTTTGAAAATTTGTCCAAATTTTACTTTTTCTTTCATTTCAAACTTGTTCAAATTGGAATCTCTCCTTTTATCTATATTTATATATAGATGATTATCGATGATATTTTTACAAAGTTGGTATAACTTATTGATTGTCACTAACCCTAGATTATTCCCCCGATAAATGAATGAATTGTTTTTGCTCGAGCTCCATCATATGCTATACCTTTCTATACCATTAGTATCTTTATTTAGCAACCCAAGACAAATTCAATAAGGTTCCTAGCAGAACAAACTATGTCGAGACAAGAGCATCTTCATTCGTATAGAAAATGGTGGATGTCATAATCCACATCCAATCATATCCTTCAAGTCGCACGTTGCTTTCTACCACATCGTTTCAAACGAAGTTTTACCATAACATCCCTCTCATTTTAATTTTGAACCGTATGCAATTGATTCAATATGGAATCATGAATAGTCATTGGCTAAACCCATACATAATAACCTACACTTATAAATAAGTGTTTATCCGGGAAAAATTTCACTGAAAATTACCCCATATTTTCTCATATGAATAATATCACATGAAAAAAATCAGGTTTAAGCAAACTTATTTACATTTTCAACAGATCTTTCGTAATTGTCCATAATAAAAGATCCCCCTTTTTCGTTAAAAAAAGAAAGAAATTAGAAACCTAAAAAAAACCTTTGACTTTACTTTGATTCAAAGATTCAAATGAAAAATAAGATATTCATATTGGAATATCTTAATATATAATTAAGAATATTTTTTCATTTTTTATTTATGAAATATAATTTTATGATTCTAATATTCTGATTTACTTCTTTTTTACCATCTCCAATTGAATCTGATTTTCATTGAATTTAAAATATAGATATAGTTTGACAATAAAGTTTCTTTGTTTTCATTATTCTTTATTATTTTCTAATGGAGTAGAAAAAGTCTCGTATAAGGTAAGATCAAAGAAAAAAAAGAATCCTCAAATTATGATCTTTTCGCATCCATCTCCATCTTATAAAATAAAGAATCGTTCACAAAACGAATCAAGAATATTTAAGAATAAAATACTTTAGTAATTTAGTAAATAAAGTAAAAAAAAAAAGATAGGATTCTAAGAATCATTCTTAGAATTCAGATTGGATAACATTGTATCCAACATTAAACAGAAAATTGTTAAATTCTATTTTCAATAGAGAAGAATCTTTCGTTTTGAATGCAAACAATCTGGGACGGAAGGATTCGAACCTCCGAATAACGGGACCAAAACCCGTTGCCTTACCGCTTGGCCACGCCCCATCTTTAGTTGATCTAAGAAAGACTAAGATAAATATTGGTTATTCGTCAATAACCAACTAAAAGAAATATAGGACATATTGTCGCTAGGATTCAACACAATAGATATAGAATCAAAAAGATGAATTGATCATTACTTAGAATTCAATTAAGATATTGTAATCTTGTATGACAATAGAATTCTTTGTATTTTTATTTGCTTGGGGAGAAGTAAAAGAAAAAGAATAATTTCTTTGATCTGCCTTTTTCCTTTCAATTTTACCTCAGAAAAACAACTCAATCCAACCTGATAATTTATTATCATTTCAATTTCATTTGAATTTCTAAGAACAAGAAAAAATATTTGTTATGTTTAATATCTTTAGTTTCATCTGTCTCTGTCTTAATTATACCCTTTATTCGAGTAGTTTTTTCTTAGCCAAATTGCCCGAAGCTTATGCCTTTTTCAATCCAATTGTAGACGTTATGCCGGTTATCCCTTTACTTTTTTTTCTCCTAGCCTTTGTTTGGCAAGCTGCTGTAAGTTTTCGATAAGAATGTAAGAATGAAATCTCTATTCAATTCATAATTTTTTCGATAAAAAAATAAATAAGATCATAAATAATATTCAGATAAGTCTGGACATTAGGAACTCTCGATTTAAAAAGCAAAATTATGGTATTTTCTATTGAATTTGAATAAGGAAAGAGGCGATGATCTTTATCTTTAATCAGCTGATTCTTTTTATTCTGGCTTCTTCTTTAGAAGATCCCATACACAAATACCTAATTATAAATATGGATATGGCAAGAAATTTTTGATAATAAGAAACACGAATATTATGACATTAGAAAGAGAAATAAATTCGTGAAATTTAGAGCGTCATGTCAAAATAGTGTATAGCGTGTGTCATAAAATAAGTGATCTATTTCCTTCAACAAAAAATGATCTGATCTTGGAGATTTGTAATGCTTACTCTTAAACTATTTGTTTATACAGTAGTAATATTCTTTGTTTCTCTCTTCATCTTCGGATTCTTATCTAATGATCCGGGGCGTAATCCTGGGCGTGAAGAATAAAAAAAAGATGAAATTCGTTTTTACTTTTTCCTTGATTCTTTTCATAGATAAATGTATAAATAAATAGAATAGATGCTAAATAAAGAGAAAATATTTATAAAAGAAAATAATCGAAATTTATTCCAATTCGAAAATAGAAAGTGATCAGTTGGGGGGTCGGAGAGAGAGGGATTTGAACCCTCGGTACGAATAATTCGTACAACGGATTAGCAATCCGACGCTTTAGTCCACTCAGCCATCTCTCCCCATTCAAAATCAGAAATTTATCATGTGATTTCACACGTGAAGTAAAGATGGAGAACAATCTTTATTTTCCTTCAATGATCTGAAAAAGATTTCTCCAATAGAAAGAATACTTTACTTCTTTTATTTTGTTTTGTACAAAAGCCGTCTTGATTAAATATTGATTAAGTATAAGTACTGGCCGGGCCAGTACTTCTTTTGTTCCGACGAATAAAAATTGTTATTTATTGAAGCAAGAAGACTCATTTTCATTGCCATTCCTAATCATTATAAATTATAAAATTATATAAGATTCTAAAAGATTTTAATGGAGAAGTTATCTTATAAATTCTTTCAAAAATCCTAGAAAATTCTAGATTCTTCTATATTAATAGATTGATATTGAAATATTCAATATTATAGAATATCTTATTCTATTATAATTTATTCTAATTTTAGAATAAAGTACCTTATATAGTAATTATAGTAAATTAGAGTCTAAATTAGAATATTTAGACTTTCTAGTAAAATTTATATATTAAAAGTGTTCTAGTAATAGTATTCTATTATATAGTATATTCTAGTAAATTCATTAGTACATTAGTAAATGAATATTTTTCCTATTTTAAGTATAAAATTCGGAAATTCATCAATGAAAGTTGAAGTTCAGTATTTGATTCATATTTTATATTAATAATAAATATAATTAAATAATATAAAATATAATTAATATAATTAATAATTAAGATGTAGCGGGTATAGTTTAGTGGTAAAAGTGTGATTCGTTCTATTAACAACTTCAATAGTTAAGGGATCTTTCCATATTTTTCCTATTTCATATTCCACATTCCGATTAAAAACTTTATTTCTTAAAAAGATTGAATCCTTTACCCCTCAATAGGACATTTGAGGAAAGAATATACATTTTCACGATTTCTATCCAAAAGTCAATCAGAATTTTAATAAAAAAGATTGGATTATGGAATCGAGAAGCATAATTTTTTTGAATTGGTTAAATTCTTCCAATTCAATGAGTATGAATAAAGGATCTATGGATAATAGTACAAAACTTTCAATCGTAACTAAATCTTCCATTTTTGCGCTGAAAAAGGGCAATATTGAAGCCAAATAGCTAGAAATTGATGGTTTTGGTTTACTAGAACCCTCGGCTTATTATTTCAGCTCGGTAGAAACAAAATTCTTTTCCTTAGGATCCTCCGAGTAGAAAAGAAATAGGGAACGAAATAACTAGACTAGAAAGATTTGATAGAATCTCTATTTTCTATAGGGATCATCTAAAAAGCAAGTAGCTTTAGATGCATTCGTAAAAAAAGCTGACATAGATGTTATGGATCTCATTTTTTATATGATGAGAATAGATAGATATTCCATAAAGGAGCCGAATGAAACCAAAATCTCATGTTCGGTTTTGAATTAGAGATGTTAAAACTGATCAAAAAACGTCGACTATAACCCCTAGCCTTCCAAGCTAACGATGCGGGTTCGATTCCCGCTACCCGCTGCTATATATTCCTTAACCTCATTTAACCTCATAGGATATACAGATGCATTATCCTTTTTGATATGCATCCTTCTTTTTATTGTTTATTATATTCCCTAAATCCGTATAATTTCTTTTTATGAATTATGAAAAAAAAAATGTGAAAATAGGAATGAAGAGCGTCCATTGTCTAATGGATAGGACAGAGGTCTTCTAAACCTTTGGTATAGGTTCAAATCCTATTGGACGCAATTTATTTCTATATATCTATTCTAGATAAAGAATAGAAAAAAAAAAGAAGAACTATATTTTCTAAAGCACCTTGATTCGAATAAGAAATCTTTCTTAATACTTAATAATTTCGATTAATTATTAATTAAGAATATATAAGAATATAATATAATAAAAACGATAGATTTACATTTATCTTTGTTCCTGAAGTAGAAAGAGTTCAATCTGTTCCTGAATAGCTTCTTTCAAAAGGGTTTCAGCCTCTTGGGTGAATATCTTGGTAGAAGATAGAATCTCTTGGAATTTAGGTT